TTGAATAGAAATAAGGAATGCCAATCTTTGATAATTTTGTCATCATCTAATTGTTTCCGAATAGGGTCATTCAACGGTTTGAAATATAACAATGTGGCAAAAAATTTCAAAAGGGAGGATTCCCTACTTCCAATGAGGAATTCATTAGGTCCTTTAGGGATTGTCCCTAAAATTGCGAATTTTTATTCATTTTACCATTTAATAACGCATAATCAGATCTTAGTAAATAAATATTTATTACTTGATAATTTAAAACAGATTTTTCAAATACTTAACTATTTTTTAATAGATGAAATGGGGAGATTTTATAATCTCGATCCGTGCAGTAACATGATTTTTAATCCATTCAATTTGAATTGGTATTTTCTCCATCAAGATTATTGTGAAAAAACATCGATAATAATTAGCCTTGGACAGTTTTTTTGTGAAAATGTATGTATATCTAAATATGGGCCGCATCTAAAATCTGGTCAGGTTCTAATTGTTCATGTTGACTCTTTAGTAATAAGATCTGCTAAGCCTTTTTTAGCTACTCCAGGAGCAACTGTTCATGGCCATTATGGCGAAATACTTTATGAAGGAGATACATTAGTTACATTTATATATGAAAAATCGAGATCCGGTGATATAACGCAGGGTCTTCCAAAAGTTGAACAAGTGTTAGAAGTTCGTTCAATTGATTCAATATCAATGAACTTAGAAAAGAGGGTTGAAGGTTGGAACGACCGGATAACAAGAATTCTTGGGAATCCTTGGGGATTCTTGATTGGCGCCGAGCTAACCATAGCGCAAAGTCGTATCTCTTTGGTTAATAAAATTCAAAAGGTTTATCGATCCCAGGGAGTGCAGATTCATAATAGGCATATAGAAATTATTGTACGTCAAATAACATCCAAAGTGTTGGTTTCAGAAGATGGGATATCTAATGTTTTTTTACCTGGTGAACTCATTGGATTGTTGCGAGCGGAGCGAACCGGGCGCGCGTTAGAAGAAGCAATCTGTTACCGAGCTGTTTTATTGGGAATAACGAAGGCGTCTCTTAATACTCAAAGTTTCATATCCGAAGCGAGTTTTCAAGAAACCGCTCGAGTTTTAGCAAAAGCGTCTCTACGCGGTCGTATTGATTGGTTGAAGGGTCTGAAAGAGAATGTTGTTCTGGGGGGTATGATACCCGTTGGTACCGGATTCAAAGGATTGATGCGCCGTTCAAGTCAACACAGCCACAGTTCTTTGGAAATCAAAAACAATAATCTATTCAAAAAGGGTATGAGAGATATTTTGTTCCACCACAGAGAATTATTTTATTCTTGTATTCAAAAGAATTTCCACGATACACCAGAACAAAAATTTACAGGATTTTTTGATTCCTAAGAGCGGATTCATCCTTTGAACCTAACTTTCACTATCCAATCCAGTCCAGTCTGGTTATAAAACCAATAACGAATAGAAAGGGAGTAATGATTTTGGCCGACGGTGTATCAATGCTCAATCTGCGGTAGAAGGTTCCATCGGAACAACTATTTATTTCAGGGTATCTCGTCTCTAAAAAAAGAGGAAGTGTGGGGAGAAATGACAAGAAGATATTGGAACATCAATTTGGAAGAGATGATGAAAGCAGGAGTGCATTTTGGTCATGGTACTAGGAAATGGAATCCTAGAATGGCACCTTACATCTCTGCAAAACGTAAAGGTATTCATATTACAAATCTTACTAGAACTGCCCGTTTTTTATCAGAAGCTTGTGATTTAGTTTTTAATGCAGCAAGTGGCGGAAAACAATTTTTACTAGTCGGTACCAAAAATAAAGCAGCTGATTCAGTAGCATCGGCTGCAATACGAGCTCGATGTCATTATGTTAATAAAAAATGGCTTGGTGGTATGTCAACGAATTGGTCCACTACGGAAACGAGACTTCATAAGTTCAGGGACTTGAGAGCAGAACAAAAGACAGGAAGATTTAAGCGTCTTCCGAAAAGAGATGCAGCACTGTTGAAGAGACAATTATCTCACTTGCAAACCTATTTGGGTGGCATCAAATATATGACGGGGTTGCCTGATATTGTAATCATCGTTGATCAGCAAGAAGAATATACGGCTCTTCGAGAATGTGTAACTTTGGGAATTCCAACAGTTTGTTTAATTGATACAAATTGTGACCCAGATCTCGCGGATATTTCAATTCCTGCCAATGATGACGCTATAGCTTCAATCCGATTCATTCTTAACAAATTAGTATCTGCAATTTGTGAGGGCCGTTCTAGCTATATAAGAAATCGTTGATTAATAATAAGATAAGTCAATTAGTTCGGGTAGTTTGGAAACTCCATAGATTTATGGAATCGGTTACTATTTCTGAATATCAAAAAAGAGATAAAAATAGCCGAGAATCGTATGTAATTACTTGGTACCCGAAATAAACAAGTAGGCGAATCGAGAAATAAATGGTTGAATCAAAATAATTACTTTTTAAGTTCTATTTCTGCGAGAGGTCAATATGAATGTTCTACCATGTTCCATAAACACGCTAAATGGGTTATACGACATATCCGGTGTGGAAGTCGGCCAACATCTCTATTGGCAAATAGGAAGTTTCCAAGTACACGCTCAAGTACTTATTACTTCTTGGGTCGTAATGGCTATCTTACTAGGTTCAGCCGCTCTAGCTGTTCGAAATCCACAAACCGTTCCGACCGACGGTCAGAATTTCTTCGAATATGTCCTTGAATTCATTCGAGACTTGAGTAAAACTCAAATTGGAGAAGAATATAGTCCCTGGGTTCCCTTTATTGGAACTATGTTCTTATTTATTTTTGTTTCTAACTGGTCAGGGGCTCTTTTACCTCGGAAAATCATACAACTACCCCAGGGGGAGTTAGCCGCACCCACGAATGATATAAATACTACTGTTGCTTTAGCTTTACCTACGTCAGTGGCATATTTCTATGCGGGTCTTACAAAAAAAGGATTGGGTTATTTCGGTAAATACATTCAACCAACTCCAATCCTTTTACCTATAAATATCCTAGAAGATTTCACAAAACCCTTATCCCTTAGTTTTCGACTTTTTGGAAATATATTAGCCGATGAATTAGTAGTTGTTGTTCTTGTTTCTTTAGTACCTTTAGTGGTTCCTATACCTGTAATGTTCCTTGGATTATTTACAAGTGGTATTCAAGCTCTTATTTTTGCAACTTTAGCCGCGGCTTATATAGGGGAATCCATGGAGGGTCATCATTGACTAGCTTTGAAAAAATTTTTTAGTTATCCCAATGCAATGTATGGGCGGTTCGGATAAACTATTATGGAATTGTAAAAAACGGGGAAACGAGATTTAAAAGATCTTTTTTTTTCCTTTTTTTTCCTAGGATTCTCGTTTGGTCAATTTCTGCCATACCAAAAAATGAATATTATATTTCGTATTTTGATTTGTTCGGTCAATCACAAGATGACGCTTCAAAATTTTTATTTTGTATAAGAATTATAATTATTATTGTTATGTTATCTGCTTCCGGCGTTCTATTTAAAAAACGATTTTTTATAGAACTATTCCCATTTCATTTAAGTTTCGGCAAAAAAAATAAGTTAGGAGGGGTCGAACTAAGTAAAGTATATGTAATGGTAATAAATCAACTCTTAGGTATGTTTCAAAGAAGAATTCGAGAATCCGATTGACTATAAGATGTAAATGTTTGGTTTACGTTATGGAAGAAACGCGTGTATATGTGATATTAGATATTTTATTTACTAATGATATATGACGATCCATATATTTATTGTATTTATTGTATTTCCGTTCCCACCACCCCTTGAATTTAGATAATAGAAGCCCTTCTTTTTTGTCTGGGACGAATGAATAAACAGCCGAAATCAAGCATATAGAAGAGAAAGAATGCAGAATTTTAATAAGGGAATTAAAAGAATGGTTCGGAACAAAGAAATAAATGGAAGAACTAGAGCCTTATGGATTGCTAAAGACTCCGAGGATAGGAATGAAAAAAGAAATACCGAAGTCGTTTTTGTGATTCAATAATATCATTACTTCAATTCATTAGTTGTTTCGACTGGATCGATCTTAGTAACGGAAAGAAGAATAACCCATCTGAATGTATCATTAACCATTTCTCTTTTTTGTGAGAGGAGCTTACCATGAATCCACTGATTTCTGCTGCTTCCGTTATTGCTGCTGGATTAGCCGTAGGGCTAGCTTCTATTGGACCTGGAGTTGGTCAAGGTACTGCTGCGGGCCAAGCCGTCGAAGGTATCGCGAGACAACCAGAAGCGGAGGGTAAAATACGAGGTACTTTATTGCTTAGTCTGGCTTTTATGGAAGCTTTAACAATTTATGGGCTAGTCGTGGCATTAGCACTTTTATTTGCAAATCCTTTTGTTTAGGTTAATCCTTAAAATGTGAAAGTATTTTTTTTTTTTAGTAACTTGGTTTTATCGTTTGCTTTTTCAAATAAGATCAAGATTTCATTCCTACAATAACTTTCAATTATTCGTTGAGACAATACACCGTGGTAAGGACTAATTTGAGGATCCGGAATTAAATTAGCGGATCCAATCGCTTTCTTCCTTCCCCTTCTTAGTTCAATGGGTTCAATGGAAACCCTTTGTTTAGTTTTTAGGAAGCGTTGCAACAAATGAGGTATTTCGCAATTGACACGCTACCGGGGACCTAATACTAAACTTATTTAGTATTTCCTTATTGAGAACTTGAATTTTCATATTTTCATAATTAAATATATGGAAATTCAAAAAAAAAAAAATTAAATCAAAAAAGGGCAAAGTAATAAAAGTAAAAAAGCTATGTTCATTTTTGTTATAGTCCTATCTATAAGTCTATATCTATAAGAGGAGATCATATGAAAAATGTAACCGATTCTTTCGTTTCCTTGGGTCACTGGCCATCCGCCGGGAGTTTCGGATTTAATACCGATATTTTAGCAACAAATCCAATAAATCTAAGTGTAGTACTTGGTGTATTGATCTTTTTTGGA